TCGAAATAATGAGTCACCCGTTCCATTGATATGGGCACATCTGAGATCAACAAATGCTCGGGAGTTCCTCTATTCCATCTTTTTCCTTCTTCTTGTTGCTGGATATCTCGTTCGTATACATCTTCTCTTTGTTTCCCGAGCCTCTAGTGAGTTACAGACAGAGTTAGAAAAGATCAAATCTTTGATGATTCCATCATACATGATGGAATTTCGAAAACTTCTGGATAGGTATCCTACATCTGAACTGAATCCTTTCTGGTTAAAGAATCTCTTTCTAGTTGTTCTGGAACAATTAGGAGATTCTCTGGAAGAAATACGGGGTTCTGCTTCTGGTGGCAACATGCTATTGGGTGGTGGTCCCGCTTATGGGGTCAAATCAATACGTTCTAAGAAGAAATATTGGAAGATCAATCTCATCGATCTTGTAAGTATCATACCAAATCCCATCAATCGAATCATTTTTTCGAGAAATACGAGACATCTAAGTCGTACAAGTAAAGAGATCTATTCATTGATAAGAAAAAGAAAAAACGTGAACGGTGATTGGATTGATGAGAAAATAGAATTCTGGGTCGCGAACAGTGATTCGATTGATGATGAAGAAAGAGAATTCTTGGTTCAGTTCTCCACCTTAACGACAGAAAAAAGGATTGATCAAATTCTATTGAGTCTGACTCATAGTGATCATTTATCAAAGAATGACTCTGGTTATCAAATGATTGAACAACCGGGATCAATTTCCTTACGATACTTAGTTGACATTCATAAAAAGGATCTAATGAATTATGAGTTCAATAGATCCTGTTTAGCAGAAAGACGGATATTCCTTGCTCATTATCAGACAATCACTTATTCACAAGCCTCGTGTGGGGCTAATAGTTTTCATTCCCCATCTCCTCATGGAAAACCCTTTTCGCTCCGCTTAGCCCTATCCCCTTCTAGAGGTATTTTAGTGATAGGTTCTATAGGAACTGGACGATCCTGTTTGGTCAAATACCTAGCGACAAACTCCTATGTTCCTTTCATTACGGTATTTCCGAACAAGTTCCTGGATGACAAGCCTAAAGGTTATCTTATTGATGATATTGATGATAGTGACGATATTGATGATAGTGACGATATTGATGATGACCTTGATACGAAGCTGCTAACTATGACGAATGTGCTAACTATGTATATGACGCCGAAAATAGACCGATTTGATATCACCCTTCAATTCGAATTAGCAAAAGCAATGTCTCCTTGCATAATATGGATTCCAAACATTCATGATCTGCATGTGAATGAGTCGAATTACTTATCCCTCGGTCTATTAGAGAACTATCTCTCCAGGGATTGTGAAAGATGTTCCACTGGAAAGATTCTTGTTATTGCTTCGACTCATATTCCCCAAAAAGTGGATCCCGCTCTAATAGCTCCGAATAAATTAAATACATGCATTAAGATACGAAGGCTTCTTCTTCCACAACAACGAAAGCACTTTTTCATTCTTTCATATACTAGGGGATTTCACTTGGAAAAGAAGATGTTCCATACTAACGGATTCGGGTCCATAACCATGGGTTCCAATGCGCGAGATCTTGTAGCACTTATAAATGAGGCCCTATCAATTAGTATTACACAGAAGAAATCCATTATAGAAACTAATACAATTAGATCAGCTCTTCATAGAAAAACTTGGGATTTTCGATCCCAGATAAGATCGGTTCAGGATCATGGGATCCTTTTCTATCAGATAGGAAGGGCTGTTACACAAAATGTACTTCTAAGTAATTGCCCCATAGATCCTATATCTATCTATATGAAGAAGAAATCATGTAAGGGAGGGGATTCTTATTTGTACAAATGGTACTTCGAACTTGGAACGAGCATGAAGAAATTAACGATACTTCTTTATCTTTTGAGTTGTTCTGCCGGATCGGTCGCTCAAGATCTTTGGTCTTCATCCAGACACGATGAAAAAAATTGGATCACTTCTTATGGATTCGTTGAGAATGATTCTGATCTAGTTCATGGCCTATTACTATTATTACTATTAGAAGTAGAAGGCACTCTGGCTCTGGCGGGATCCTCACGGACAGAAAAATATTGTAGTCAGTTTGATAATAATCGAGTGACATTACTTCTTCGGTCCGAACCAAGGAATCAGTTAGATATGATGCAAAATGGATCTTGTTCTATCGTTGATCAGAGATTTCTATATGAAAAATACGAATCGGAGTTTGAAGAAGGGGAAGGGGCCCTCGATCCGCAACAGATAGAGGAGGATTTATTCAATCACATAGTTTGGGCTCCTAGAATATGGCGCCCTAATCTATTTGATTGTATCGAAAGGCCCACTGAATTGGGATTTCCCTATTGGACTGGGTCATTTCGGGGCAAATGGATCATTTATCATAAAGAGGATGAGCTTCAAGAGAATGATTCGGAGTTCTTGCAGAGTGGAACCGTGCAGTACCAGACACGAGATAGATCTTCCAAAGAACAAGGCTTTTTTCGA